CCGACGGTTCACAAGGTGCTGAGTATTTATTCTCTAAGGGCTTATTCGACCTAATCGTACCGCGTAATCCTTTAAAGGGCGTTCTGAGTGAGTTATTTCAGCTACACGGCTTCTTTCCCTTGAATCAAAATTCAAAACACTAATCTCAATTATTTGTAACGAACTTTAGTTTATTGGAATCAAAGTCACAATAAGAAGAATGGAGTTTTCTTTGGTGACATAAGTTCAGTTCTAGAATCAGAAGTTTCAGATAATGACTTTTCATTCTTTTGTACGGATCTAATCTATTTTTTTTTTCCTACCCCTAATTACTGATTACTAATCAGTAACCCTCTTTCAACAGGAGAAAAGAGTGAATTCTTGCTTTCGTGGAATAGAATTTCAAAATGAAAATAAAAAATCAAAAGAATTCCATGTTTTTTATTACTTCTTACGCATTACCATTACATTAATACTATTCTATATATTAATAGTATTATATTAATATATAGAATATAGATAAAATCCATAATCAAAGTGTTGCATCTTTCTATATTTCCTTCAGATTTCTATATCTCCCGAGAACCCACATTTTGTATTGTACTATGAATCCCTGTCGGGTCGAATCCTAACAAATCCTTCAGTAACTCGTAAGAAACTCTTTATTAGAAGATTAAGGGCACAAGAACAACAATACAATAATAAAGCGGATTATATGTATTTCGTGTGGAGTCGTATAAACACGCTTATTTAGTTCTACATTTGTTGTACTTCTTATTATATACTTAATAATACTTATAATAACTTATAATATAATATATAATACTTATAATTCACATACTTATTTTATTATATCTATATCTTTATAAGAGGTACAAATATTAAATCGGGGTACCCATTCTATGACAGATTTAAACTTTCCCTCTTTTTTTGTGCCTTTAGTAGGCCTAGTATTTCCGGCAATTGCAATGGCGTCTTTATCTCTTCATGTTCAAAAAAACAAGATTGTTTAGGTTCAGTGGGACCAAATCTAATCAATCAACACTTGGACTTGGATCATAATACAGATATCCATTTAGTAGAATATGGTACCACGTCTGGTCTGGATATGGTTCCTTTCGAACACAAAACAAAAAAAAATCTTATGCATGCGGATACATGATATATGAAAAAATGCATATCATATATATGCAGTATAGCTTTTTTTTTTAAGAAAAAATACATCAGTGGAAAAATGGAAAGTCAATGTATCTATATGTTATGTAGATATACATAGTGGGATCGTATGAAGAAGATGTTATTATTTTACATCTACCCAATTTGATGAATTACCCCTAAGGGTTCACATCATAATAGTGCTAGTTGATGAGAGTTACTTCGGGACAAAAAAAAAGAGTAAAGTCAAATTAAAATTCATTTGGCCTATTCTCTCAATTCCAATAGAATGCAACTGGATCTAATATGAACTGGCGATCAGAACGTATATGGATAGAACTTATAACAGGGTCTCGAAAAATAAGTAATTTCTGCTGGGCCTGTATCCTCTTTTTAGGCTCACTAGGATTCTTATTGGTTGGAACTTCCAGTTATCTTGGTCGGAATCTCATATCTTTGTTTCCGTCTCAGCAAATAATTTTTTTCCCTCACGGGATCGTGATGTCTTTCTATGGAATAGCCGGTCTGTTCATTAGTTCCTATTTGTGGTCCACAATTTTGTGGAATGTAGGTAGTGGTTATGATCGATTCGATAGAAAAGAAGGGATAGTGTGTATTTTTCGTTGGGGATTTCCTGGAAAAAATCGCCGCGTTTTTCTACGATTCCTTATGAGAGATATCCAGTCAATCAGAATGGAAGTTAAAGGGGGTCTTTATCCTCGCCGTGTCCTTTATATGGAAATTAGAGGCCAGGGAGCCATTCCCTTGACTCGTACGGATGAGAATTTGACTCCACGAGAAATTGAACAAAAAGCTGCTGAATCGGCCTATTTCTTGCGCGTACCAATTGAAGTATTTTGAAATGAATTGAATAATGAATGCTTTCCCGGCATGAGATAAGAAAGGCAGGAATCCCCTTTAACCTTTAATATAATAGAATCTAACTGATAATAGAATCTAACTGAACTGAAGTTTCTTTCAAGGTGTTGATTCGAGCAAAACACGTTAGATTCTATTTCCCCATTATATTCTGGTCTAATACCACTGTCACTGTGGCCCATAGAATAAAACAGGTGGACGTATATGGAACAACCCTAATAATGAAATTGTTGTTCACCAAAACTCTTTTTTATGCATATGGAACTCAACCCAATTCTGTTATGTTAGACTAGTAACAAGTCTAGTAAGTATGTATTCATCATACATATCAGAACAGAACATTTCGGAATACAGTACAGAATTTTTATTTTTAGACCCAATATTTCGTTGAATTGATACGTTAGATACAGACGGATGTAAATTATCTCTCTTTTTTGCAATCGATTTTTATCCTTTCTTTTGCTCCTTGAAAAGGATTGCATCTTTCATAAACATCCAATTTATCTCGGGTTTCCCACACATTTTTGATTTCACCATCAATATTCTTCAGAAATATCCCCTCAATTATTCCCGCGGTGCGGGCATCTAGTGAAACATTTTGGAATAATTGATTGATCCAAGGGGAGTTCTTTCGTCTCGAAACCCGACTAATACTCATTACTTGAAGTGTGAATTGGGTCTTTCGGGCACTCATCGAAAGAAACAAATGAAGATGCAATTCAATTGGTGTAATTTGACCAATTTAGATATCTGAGATATCTGGGAACTTACTCATTTCTTCATTTGGGGCAGACTTTTTATCTTTAATTCTAACTTCTATTTCTATACCCCTTCTGGATTCAAAGACTAAATAAAGAATTCAAATAATCAAATAAAAAAAGACGGATCCATAGGTTACATACCTTGTTATAGAACTCATGCTTCATAGAAATATCAGACGGAGTCGACGAATGAAGTAGGTTCATTAACAATTCACAGAACAAAAAGTGTCAAAAAAAAAGCATTGACCCCTCTCCCATATCTTGTATCTATAGTATTTTTGCCGTGGTGGATCTCTCTTTCATTTAATAAAAGTCTAGAGCCCTGGGTTATTAATTGGTGGAATACCAGGCAATCCGAAACTTTTTTGAATGATATTCAAGAGAAGAACATTCTAGAAAGATTCATAGAATTAGAAGAACTATTTCATTTGGATGAAATGATAAAGGAGTACCCGGAGACACAGATACAAAAGCTTCATATAGGAATCCACAAAGAAACGATACAATTGGTCAAAATATACAATGAAAATAATATCCATATTATTTTGCACTTCTCGGCAAATATAATCTGTTTCGCTATTCTAAGTGGTTATTCTATTCTGGGTAATGAGGAACTTGTCATTCTTAATTCTTGGATTCAGGAATTCCTATATAACTTAAGCGACACAATAAAAGCTTTTTCTATTCTTTTATTAACCGATTTATGTATCGGATTCCACTCGCCCCATGGTTGGGAACTAATGATCGGTTCGGTCTACAAAGATTTTGGATTTGCTTATAACGATCAAATTATATCTGGTCTTGTTTCCACTTTTCCAGTTATTCTAGATACAATTTTGAAATATTTGATCTTCCATTATTTAAATCGGGTATCACCTTCACTTGTAGTGATTTATCATTCAATGAATGAATGAAGAATTCATTTGACCCGCGGCTATCAATCAGATCATAATGTTACTTCGTACATAAACAAACCCTTTTTTTTTAATCTGACTCACTTTATACTTCTACCCGTGCAGGGGGTTCGACTCCTCCTATATTCCAGTACAATGGCAGAATCGTGGGTAGGGAACTAGACTAGCTACCTACCAAATTTATTGTAGAAATTTAAGGGATCAATGATTGGACCATGCAAAATAGAAATACCTTTTCTTGGATAAAGGAACAGATGACTCGATCTATTTCTGTATTGATCGTGATATATGTAATTACTCGGACATCTATTTCAAATGCATATCCTATTTTTGCGCAGCAGGGTTATGAAAATCCACGAGAAGCAACAGGGCGTATTGTATGTGCCAATTGCCATTTAGCTAATAAGCCCGTGGATATTGAGGTTCCACAAGCTGTGCTTCCTGATACTGTATTTGAAGCAGTTGTAAGAATCCCCTATGATAAGCAACTGAAACAAGTTCTTGCTAATGGGAAAAAAGGGTCTTTGAATGTGGGGGCTGTTCTTATTGTACCCGAAGGGTTCGAATTAGCTCCTTCCGATCGTATTTCTCCTGAGATGAAAGAAAAGATGGGCAATTTGTCTTTTCAGAGCTATCGCCCCAATAAAAGAAATATTCTTGTGATAGGTCCCGTTCCTGGTCAGAAATATAGTGAAATTGTCTTTCCCATTTTGTCCCCGGACCCTGCTACTAAAAAAGACGTTCACTTCTTAAAGTATCCCATATACGTAGGTGGTAACAGAGGAAGGGGTCAGATTTATCCCGACGGGAGCAAGAGTAATAATACAGTCTATAATGCCACAGCAGCGGGTATAGTAAACAGAATAGTACGTAAAGAAAAAGGGGGATATGAAATAACCATAGTTGATGCGTCGGACGGACATCAAGTGGTTGATATTATACCTCCAGGACCAGAACTTCTTGTTTCGGAGGGTGAATCCATCAAGCTTGATCAACCATTAACAAGTAATCCTAATGTGGGGGGGTTTGGTCAGGGAGATGCAGAAATAGTACTTCAAGATCCATTACGTGTCCAAGGTTTGTTGTTCTTCTTGGCATCTGTTACTCTGGCACAAATCTTTTTGGTTCTTAAAAAGAAACAGTTTGAGAAGGTTCAATTGTCTGAAATGAATTTCTAGATTCCCGGATTCATCAAGTTGGTAAAAAGAGTCGAATTTGGATTAATCGATGCAATTGCAATTATGTATGATCCAAAAAAAATAGAAAGGCCCTTTTTCTTTTTGCTTATTTTGTTTACACTCTTTTTCTGAGA